CAATTTCAGATATTCAAAGCTTGTACGTTTTCTTCTAGATTAAACAGAATAGAAGTCTTGTTTAAATTCTCGCTAGGCTATAACAAAAAAAAAAATAAGGGATTCCTTGGAATTATCGCCTTCCATTTATTTGGGTTGGAAGATATTTATTTCAGATGAGCCAAACCAATAGGATGAACCAAAGGAGTTCTGTATCATGAAGTTTGACTTTGTACCACGCATATTACTTAGATGGTTCTAGAAAGTTCTGTAGGTAGGAATGAAGAAATCGAACCGGATTCTATTTATTTGTATCTGAACTTAATCTTGTCTATTTCAATTTCTCTAGATTCTACTTTTTAGTATCTCAACCAACTAATTTAACCTTTTGAACGCGTCTTTTGAATATATATGAAGTATTAACATTCTACGGCATGGACATAAAGATAAAAAAGATGAAATAGAATCGAATTCTTTTAGATAAAGTATCTAAAAGAATTCTACCCATCTAGAAAAAAAAAATAGATGGGATATATCTCGGCGAAATGAAAAAAGTATGTGTTATGATCCAAATGAAAACTGAATAGGGATGTCGATTCATATCAATTAATTTATTCAAGAGAGACTCATCCAAATTAATCATGTACCAGGAACCAGATTTGAACTGGTGACACGAGGATTTTCAGTCCTCTGCTCTACCAGCTGAGCTATCCCGGCTAAGTCCGAATGTAGCATCCTCATTTTATTAGAGGGCGGGGGTCTATGTCAATTAAAAGGGCGAAAGAAGATTAAAAAGTTTTATCTGGGTACTGGAATTTCTTGGATCTTAAAAAAGACGACTTTTTAAGTTTCAGTATGAGTAATGATATCGATTGTAAATCATTCAAATGGGGATTTCTTGCTCAAAGCTGTATATCTTAGATATAAGATATAATAAGACATTTCCGCCCGGATCTATTTCAAAAAGAATAGGGCGAGTGTATAAGGACACTCACGCAAGGAAAGGGGGGATAGAATGGATAAATAGTTGGGGGGGCAAATAGGCTTTTTGGGGATAGAGGGACTTGAACCCTCACGATTTTTTAAGTCGACGGATTTTCCTCTTACTAAAAATTTCATTGTTGCCAGCATTGACATGTAGAACGGGACTCTATCTTTATTCTCGTCCGATTAATCCGGTTCTTGAAAAGAGGATCTACAGACTATGGAGTGAATCTTTTGATCAATGAATATTCGATTCCACATTGAAGAAAGAATCGAATCACACCAATTCTTCCGTTTTTTATAGAAAAAATATAGACTCATTTGGGTCGGCATTAATCATTTGATTTTGATATAGTATTCAATACGTATGTATATCTTTCATCCTTTCTGAATTTTCGATGGAAAGAGTTCTCTACCAACTACCAACGCGGCCAACTCCATTTGTTAGAACAGCTTCCGTCGAGTCTCTGCACCTATCCTTGTTTTCGTTTTCTGAACCTTTGTTTGTGGAAAAAAGGATTTGGCTCAGGATTGCCCTTTTTCTTAATTCCGGGGTTTCTCTGAATTTGAAAGTCATCACTTAGTAGGTTTCCTTACCAAGGCTCAATCCAATTAAGTCCGTAGCGTCTACCCATTTCGCCATATCCCCTTCCTTTTGTGTTAAGATTAGGATTTCATTGCATTATGATGGCGTTCCCTTTTTCTTTCATTTATACCGGAACCTTTGAATTCATTAGATACCTATTCTTATTTCGAAGAAGCATTTTTCCTCTTTTATTTCTTACCTGTCTTCTCCTATCTTATATAGGAGACCCTATTTGGTCCAATCAAATTGGATTTTATCATTTCTGGATTCGTAATTCAATATAGATTAATAGATATCCTATATATATATATATACTTGTCGCCCTTCTCATGCAATTTTGAATACTTGAACGGTCTTTTTTTTGTCTTAATTTCCGCCTTTACTACTTTATGAATTTTATGACTGGAATAAACGTGGAGGAATGTCTCATCAGTTCGAACTAATCATTCCTAATGATATGGAATCAAATAATATAGAAAATATAGAAGTGTAATAAAAGAATTTCAAATGTCATTTGAATTCAAATTCAAAAATGACAAATTTAAATAATTTAACTATCTAACTAACTAACTAGCTAACTAACTAACTAGAATCAAAATATTGACTATCGAGTCTACCAAGATATAGAATTTACTAAAAAAATATCGAATTTAATAATATTCGAATTGTAAATTCTATTAGTGATTAGTGATAAAAAATACAAATTCTATATCGCTATATTAATTGTTATGTTCTATAATATTAATATTCAATATTTATTTGAAATTGTATATTCTATTGTTTTCTATTCATATCGAGTCTGAATAGATAAGACATAATAGTGAATACCTAAGATTAAGATTCCAATATTTTATTGAATTACTATGCACATAAAATTGATGTTATGTGAGCCCGCTTAGCTCAGAGGTTAGAGCATCGCATTTGTAATGCGATGGTCATCGGTTCGATTCC